ATGTATCTCCCTTCATATCAATTCTTTTTCTAAAAAAAAAGGACCTCATACAATACAAATTAACCATGTGCCAGGAACCAGATTTGAACTGGTGACACGAGGATTTTCAGTCCTCTGCTCTACCAGCTGAGCTATCCCGACCATTCCCAATGTAGCATCCCATCCTCATTTTATTATGGGACTGGGGTCTATGTCAATTAAAGGGACAAGGGAAAATTACAAAGTTTTCTCCAAGTCTCTAATCTCTTGGATCTTTAAAAAGACGACTTTGTAAGTATCAGTATGCGTAATGATATTGATTGTGAATTATTCTAATAAGGATTTTTTGAATGTATATTCTATATCACATGTGAGAAGAGAAAGTCATTTACGACCAAAGAAATTTTTAAAAGAATTAGAAATAGAAAGGAATTTTGAACCGTTAACGAACAAAGCGGATAGGATAAATATTTTGGGAGTCAATTATAGGATTTTTTTGGGGATAGAGGGACTTGAACCCTCACGATTTTTAAAGTCGACGGATTTTCCTCTTACTATAAGTTTCATTGTTGCCGGTATTGACATTAGAACGGGACTCTATCTTTATTCTCGTCCGAATAATAAGTTCTTTAAGAGATCTATCGGACTGTGGAGTGAATGATTTGACTAATAAACATTCGATTCTTTTATCAATGTGAAATAAATTCACACCAATTCTTCTATTTTTCATATAGAAAATACCCAGATACAGATTCGGGCCATTATTAATCATCAATAGTATTCAATAGATACGTTTATCCTTCATCCTTTCTGAAGTTTCAATTCTTCTACCAACGTGGTCAACTCCATTTGTTAGAACAGCTTCCATTGAGTCTCTGCACCTATCCTCTTTTTCACTCTCTGAACCCTTGTTTTGAGAAAACAAGGATTTGGCTCAGGATTGCCCATTTTTATTAATTCCAGGGTTTCTCTGAATTTGAAAGTCTTCACTTAGTAGGTTTCCATACCAAGGCTCAATCCAATTAAGTCCGTAGCGTCTACCGATTTCGCCATATCCCCTTCCTTTTGTTTTGAGATTAGGATCTCATTATTATATTATATCATTTGCTATCTCAAAAAAGTATTTTCTTTCTTACCTATCCTATAAGAAAACCCGTATTTGATCCAATCAAATTGGATTTTATCATTTCTGTATCGACAATTCAATATGGATTGATATATACCCCATATATATGTTTCTCTTCCTGCCATTTTTCCATGCAATTTTGATACTTGAACGGTCAATTCTTTTTTTTCTTAACTTCCCCCTTTACGAATGAAAGCCGAGGAATGTCTAATTAAGTTATAGTTATAATATAACTAATTAGAAATATAAATATATAGGATGAAAATAGAGAAGCGTAACAAAACACATTTCAAATGTCATGTGAATTCAAAATACAAAACAAAATAAAAATAAAATTTGATTATCTTAAAATATTTAAGATTTACTATCGAATATAATAATATTCTAATTGTATTACTATTACAATTTAGAATTTGATAAATAAATAGAAATTCTATATCGCTATATGAATCGTTATGTTCTATAATATTCAATACAATATTTATGGAAATTATAGATTCTATTCTGTTCTATATATAGACACTAGACACTATACTGATATACTATAAGTCTATTGAATTCCTATGCATATAAAATATCTATTATTTGGGCCCGCTTAGCTCAGAGGTTAGAGCATCGCATTTGTAATGCGATGGTCATCGGTTCGATTCCGATAGCCGGCTTTTCTCTATTTTTTCAATTTATTATTAATTAAAATTTATTAATTATTAATAATGTCCCTTTTAAAGCAATGAATATTGAAAAAGTGTTTTCCCCCTTTATCCAAAATCCATGAATTTCTTAAGTTATAGGAACTACCACCTAATGTCAAGAAAAGGATTGATTATATATATCAGGAAAAGGATTGATTATATATATAATCATAATAAGTCTGAATATTTATTCACTTTATCTCATTCTTCTTTATAGTACAAGTACACTACTTCAGTAAACTTCGCTTGATTTAGTTCAGTTTTAGTTTAGATTTATTCTCTAATTCTCTAAAATCAAAAAAGAATGAAATAAATTCGAAATAAGAAAAAGAAGAATAAAAATAAGAATAAGGAGTCTTTATGTCACGTTACCGAGGACCTCGTTTCAAAAAAATACGCCGCCTGGGGGCTTTACCAGGACTAACTAATAAAAGGCCTAAAGCCGGAAGTGATCTTAGAAACCAATCGCGTTCCGGGAAAAAATCTCAATATCGTATTCGCCTAGAAGAAAAACAAAAATTACGTTTTCATTATGGTCTTACAGAACGACAATTACTTAAATACATTCGTATCGCCGGAAAAGCCAAGGGGTCAACAGGTCAAGTTTTACTACAATTACTTGAAATGCGTTTGGATAACATCCTTTTTCGATTGGGTATGGGTTCGACTATTCCCGCAGCCCGTCAATTAGTTAACCATAGAC